TTAATAATTAATTAAAAAATAATAAAATATAGATGCTTATCGTTCATTAATGAGAGGTGAATCTTATGATACAGAAGAGAAAGGTGAAGAAATATACAGAAGTATACACTTTAGGTCAACATATATGTATGTCTGCTCACAAAGCGAGAAGAGTAATTGATCAAATTCGTGGGCGGTCCTATGAAGAAACACTTATGATACTAGAACTTATGCCTTATCGAGCATGTTATGCCATTTTAAAATTGGTTTATTCTGCAGCAGCAAATGCTAATCACAATAAGGGTTTGAACGAAACAAGTTTAATCATTAGTAAAGCCGAAGTCAACGAGGGCACAACTGTGAAAAAATTAAAGCCCCGGGCTCGAGGACGGGGTTATCCTATAAAAAGATCCACTTGTCATATAACTATTGTATTGAAAGATATATCTTTAGATGAAGAGGAAGAAATAGATAAAAGGAAATTCTATAAATTAGAGCTGAGGAATACTTAAAGGAAGAATATTTTATATTATAAAAAATACAAATACGCTATATTATGTTATGCTTAAAAAAAATAGAATGAATAAAAAAAAAATAAAAACAGATGTCACGTTTCACGATATATATAGTAGTGGGGGACTATGGGACAAAAAATAAATCCACTTGGTTTCAGACTTGGTACAACCCAAGGTCATCATTCTCTTTGGTTTGCACAACCAAAAAATTATTCAAAGGATCTACAAGAAGATCAAAAAATACGAGATTGTATCAAAAATTATGTGCAAAATAATATGAAAATATCCTCTAATGTAGAGGGAATTGCACGTATAGAGATTCAAAAAAGAATCGATTTGATTCAGGTCATAATCTATATGGGATTCCCCAAGTTATTAATAGAAGACAGGACTCGAAGAATCGAAGAATTACAGACGTATGTACAAAAAGAACTCACTTGTGTAAACCGAAAACTCAACATTGCTATTACAAGAATTGCAAATCCTTACGGGCACCCCAATATTCTTGCAGAATTTATAGCCGGACAATTAAAGAATAGAGTTTCATTTCGCAAAGCAATGAAAAAAGCTATTGAATTAACTGAACAGGCAGGTACAAAAGGGATTCAAGTACAAATTGCAGGGCGTATCGACGGAAAAGAAATTGCACGTGTTGAATGGATCCGAGAAGGTAGAGTTCCTCTACAAACCATTCGAGCTAAAATTGATTATTGTTCCTATGCAGTTCGAACTATCTATGGGGTATTAGGCATCAAAATTTGGATATTTGTAGACGAGGAATAATAAGAACTTACTTGACTTATATTTAGTTATATCTGGTGATAAAACAAAAAATGGCAAACTCTTTCATTCTTTTTCTGATAAATAATAAAAAAAAAAAAAGAACAATTCTATAAGGTTGAATAAAAATTCGATTAATCATTTGATATAATTGCTATGCTTAGTGTGTGACTCGTTGGTTTTTTTAGGGTTGGGATTCAAAAAAATGGACAGCCCATAGTACAAACTGATAACTATAGAACTAATAACCAACTCATCACTTCGTGTTATCTGGATAGAAAGAACCAGTCAAGATATGATATATAAGTCATATCATTGTAGCAACTGAAATCTTTTTTACATAAACAAACAAAAAAAAAATCTGATTATGGGTTGTAAAGCAATATAAAGTATACAGATAAATGGAAGGGTGAGAGAAAGATAGAAAAAGAATATTAATGATATAGAATTCCAATATGTAAGGTCTATGAGTCATCTCATATAAAGGGAATGTAATAAAGCATCAATACTGATTGATCCATAATTAGACAAATCCGTGCATAGAACAAAAAATCAAGAGCCCCGAGCCAATAAAGACTGAGAAGGTTGACTCAAGAATAAATTTAATTGGAGGCTCCGTTGTAAAATTCAGACCTAATCATTAATCGAGAAGTGGTGGGAACGACAGAACCTGTGAATGCATAAGATTCTATTGAAAACGAATCCTAATGATTCATTGAGTAGGATGGCGGAACGAACCAGAAACCTATTCATTTATTCTGAGAGGTCATGTCATAGACTAATCTTACAACTGAATGTTGAAAGAGTAAATATTCGCCCGCGAATTTTTTTTTTTATTTCTAAATTTTAGTCGATTCGAAATAAAAGGAAAAACAAAATAAAGATTCATTATAGCGTTCTACCAAAACGACATTATCTATAAATAGAATACGTGTTAAATTATATATTAAAACACAAAAAATTTCTAATTTATAATCGATTAGATCAAATTTCAAAGAATCCCACGATTCCATATATTATTAACCGTGTATTTTTTTTGTTTAATTATTTAAAATTGTTTAATTCGCGAGGAGCTGGATGAGAAGAAACTCTCGTGTCCGGTTCTGTAGTAGAGATGGATGGAATTGCTAAACAACCATCAACTATAACCCCAAAAGAACCAGATTCCGTAAACAACACAGAGGAAGAATGAAAGGAATATCTTATCGAGGTAATCGTATTTGCTTCGGTAGATATGCTCTTCAAGCGCTTGAACCCGCTTGGATCACATCTAGACAAATAGAAGCAGGGCGGCGAGCAATGACACGAAATGCACGCCGCGGTGGAAAAATATGGGTACGCATATTTCCAGACAAACCTGTTACAGTAAGACCTACAGAAACACGTATGGGTTCGGGGAAAGGATCTCCCGAATATTGGGTAGCTGTCGTTAAACCCGGTAGAATACTTTATGAAATGAGCGGAGTAGCAGAAAATATAGCTAGAAGGGCTATTTCAATAGCGGCATCTAAAATGCCTATACGAACTCAATTCATTCTTTCTGGATAGGAATGTAGAAACAAACGAAAGGGGTTTTTGGGATGAAAAAAAAAACAATTGCAGATTTCTTTTTTTGTTTTGAACAAATAATATTTCTTTTTTTTATTTATACCTTTGCATTGAAAAAGAAAAAACCGATAAAAAAATGATATGATTCAACCTCAAACCCATTTGAATGTAGCGGATAACAGCGGGGCCCGAGAATTGATGTGTATTCGAATCATAGGAGCTAGTAATCGACGATATGCTCATATTGGTGACATTATTGTTGCTGTAATCAAGGAAGCAGTACCAAATACACCTCTAGAAAGATCAGAAGTGGTCCGAGCTGTCATTGTACGTACTTGTAAAGAACTCAAACGCGACAACGGTATGATAATACGATATGATGACAACGCTGCGGTTGTTATTGATCAAGAAGGAAATCCAAAAGGAACCCGAATTTTCGGCGCGATCGCCCGGGAATTAAGACAGTTAAATTTCACTAAAATAGTTTCATTAGCACCTGAAGTATTATAGGGGAAGACCTTAATATAGTATTTGAATGAAATTGATTAAATTTATTTAATTAATTAGTAAATTGTTTATCTATCACGTATATATCTTTAATAATTCATAAATATTAAAAAAAAAAAAAAGAATTCATAAATATTAAAAAATTCAGAAAAAAAGAAAAAGAGCATGTTGATTATATCAAAATTCGGGGGAAACAAAAATCTTAGTTTATCATGAGTAAAGACACTATTGCTGACATAATAACCTCTATACGAAATGCTGACATGAATAAAAAAAGAACAGTTCGAATACCATCTACTAACATCACTGAAAATATTGTTAAAATCCTTTTACAAGAAGGTTTTATTGAAAACGTGAGAAAACATCAAGAAAGCAATAAATATTTTTTGGTTTTAACCCTACGACATAGAAGAAATAGGAAAGGACCATATAGAACTGTTTTAAATTTAAAACGGATCAGTCGACCCGGTCTACGAATATATTCTAACTATCAACGAATTCCTAGAATTTTAGGCGGAATGGGGGTTGTAATTCTTTCTACTTCTCGAGGTATAATGACAGACCGAAAGGCTCGACTAGAAGGAATCGGCGGAGAAGTTTTGTGTTATATATGGTAATCTTTCTAATAGCCGACACGGTCATATTTGTGAAAAAAGAGAAAGGACAAGTTTATAATATTATCCCTCTTACATTAGTTGATACTTCAAAGCGGTTTTACCTGGAATGAAACAACAAAAATGGATTCATGAGGGTTTAATTACTGAACAACTTACCGATGGTATGTATCTTCCGGATTCGTTTAGATAACAAAAAAATTATTCTGGTTTTTGTTTCGTAAAGGATTTCATGTAGTTTTATACGTATACTACCAGGAAATAGACTCAAAATTGAGGTAAGTCCTTATGATTCAACCAAAGGGCGTATAATTTAGAGACTTCAAAGCAAAGACTTGAATGATTAGGCGGTTTTTTCAATTTCAACATTCTTTCGTGAGGATACAATTCGAAATTAAAAATTTCAAGAAACTTATTTTCTTCCAATAAGTAGATTCGGAATTAAAAAAAGGAATGACAAATATGAAAATAAGGGCCTCCGTTCGTAAAATTTGTGAAAAATGTCGATTGATCCGTAGGCGGGGACGAATTATAGTAATTTGTTCTAACCCGAGACATAAACAAAGACAAGGATAATCTTTCTAAAACAAAAAGACTCTCGAAATCTAAAGGACCCGATGTACAGATGTACAAATAAATAAATAAAATAAGTAAATAAAATAAGTAAAAAAAAAAAAAAGAATAAGGATCTGTTTTGACATGAAATGGATATATCCATATATCTCTGACTTATATTTATGAGATGATAAAATATGGCAAAACCTATACCAAAAATTGGTTCGCGTAGAAATAGACGTATTGGTTCACGTAAGAATACACGTAGAATCCCCAAGGGAGTTATTCATGTTCAAGCAAGTTTCAACAATACCATTGTGACTGTTACAGATGTACGGGGTCGAGTAATTTCTTGGTCCTCTGCCGGGGCTTGTGGATTCAAGGGTACAAGAAGGGGTACACCATTTGCCGCTCAAACCGCAGCAGGAAATGCTATTCGGACAGTAGTGGATCAAGGTATGCAACGAGCAGAAGTTATGATAAAAGGCCCGGGTCTCGGAAG